GGGAACGACGGAACCTATGAATGCATAAGATTCTATTGAACATGACTCCTAATGATTCATTGGGGGGGATGGCGGAACAAACCAGGGACCTTTTCATTGACTCTGAAACGTCACCCAACAACTCAAAAAGTATTGAAAGAGTAAATATTCGCCCGCGAAAGTTTAATTTTATTGGATTGTTCGATTTTAGGACCGCCGATATGATAGTACAATAAAAAGAAAGTAAACTAAATAGAAATTCCTTAGACTATACTATATATAAAGTGTAGAAAATACTTTTCAAATAAACTAGCTAAAATATTCAAGAATCCTACGGATTCAGTGTATTATTATATTATTTAGTATATTCTTCATTACTTACATACATATATCTGAATTTAATTAACTATTTGTCAATCTTTTCTTTTGATTCGCGAGGAGCTGGATGAGAAGAAACTCTCATGTCCAGTTCTGTAGTAGAGATGGAATTGCGAAACAACCATCAACTATAACCCTAAAAGAACCAGATTCCGTAAACAACATCGAGGAAGACTAAAGGGGATATCTTCTAGAGGTAATAGTATTTGCTTCGGTAGATATGCTCTTCAGGCACTTGAACCTACTTGGATCACATCTAGACAAATAGAAGCGGGGAGACGAGCAATGACACGAAATGTACGTCGTGGTGGAAAAATATGGGTACGTATATTTCCAGACAAACCCGTTACAGTAAGACCCGCAGAAACACGTATGGGATCGGGTAAAGGATCTCCCGAATATTGGGTAGCTGTCGTTAAACCGGGTAGAATACTTTATGAAATGGGGGGAGTAGCAGAAAATGTAGCCAGAAAAGCTATTCAAATAGCAGCATCAAAAATGCCTATACGAACTCAATTTATTCTTTCCCAATAACAATGTAAAATGAATGGCAAGAAGTCTTTCCTTTCTTTGGACTAACAAAAAACAATTGCGAGTTTCTTTTTTTGGACAAAAAATATTTCTTTTTTTTTTTCTGCGCCCAGTTTGCATTTTAAAAATAGATTAAAAAATGATATGATTCAACCCCAGACCCTTTTGAATGTAGCGGACAACAGCGGGGCGCGAAAATTGATGTGTATTCGAATCATAGGAGCTAGTAATCGTCGATATGCTGATATTGGTGACATTATTGTTGCTGTGATCAAAGAAGCAGTACCAAATATGCCTCTAGAAAGATCCGAAGTGATCAGAGCTGTAATTGTACGTACTTGTAAAGAACTCAAACGCGATAACGGTATGATAATACGATATGATGACAATGCTGCAGTTGTAATTGATCAAGAAGGAAACCCTAAAGGAACGAGAATTTTTGGCGCGATTGCACGAGAATTGAGACAGTTAAATTTTACTAAAATAGTTTCATTAGCCCCCGAAGTATTATAAAATATTAGGTACTGTAAGAAGTTATAATTAAGTTTACTTGAATGAAATAGATTAATTTATTTTTTAGTAGATTGTATCTCACGTATATACCTTTCCTTAAAACAAATAAAGAACATGTTTATTATATCCAACTTGTGAGAAACCACAAATTTTAGTTCATCATGGGTATAGACACTATTGCTGATATAATAACTTCTATACGAAATGCTGACATAAATAGAAAAGGAACTGTTCGAATAGTATCTACTAATATTACTGAAAACATTGTTAAAATACTTTTACAAGAAGGTTTTATACAAAACGTGAGGAAACATCGAGAAAAGAACAATTTTTTTTTGGTTTTAACCCTGAAACATAGACGAAATATTAAAGGGCGATATAGAACGGTTTTAAATTTAAAACGGATAAGTCGACTTGGTCTACGAATCTATTCTAACTACCAAGGCATTCCTAGAATTTTAGGTGGGATGGGGATTGTAATCCTTTCTACTTCTCAAGGTATAATGACAGACCGAGAGGCTCGCCGAGAACGAATCGGAGGAGAGATTTTGTGTTATATATGGTAATCCTTCTAATATCCCAATTAGATCCGAAACTTCTCTTTTGTGAAAAAACAAAAAATCCAAAGGACGGGTTGTCTAATATCACTCTTCCTCCATTAGTTGATACGTCAAGGAGGTTTTACCTGGAATGAAAGAACAAAAGTGGGTTCATGAAGGTTTAATTACTGAATCACTTCCCAATGGTATGTTCCGGGTTCGTTTAGATAATGAAGACTTAATTCTTGGTTATGTTTCAGGAAGGATACGGCGTAGTTTTATACGGATCCTACCAGGAGATAGAGTGAAAATTGAAGTAAGTCGTTATGATTCAACTAGAGGGCGTATAATTTATAGAATTCGCAATAAGGATTCGATCGATTAGATGGTTTTTTACCTTTCAAAATTCTTTTCGGGAGTATAGAATTCCAGATTGAAAATTTCAAGAAAACTTATTTTCTTCCAAGAATAAATATGTAATTAAGGTTAAGGTAAGGAATGAAAAATATGAAAATAAGAGCCTCCGTTCGTAAAATTTGTGAAAACTGTCGACTGATCCG